ATCATAGTATGAGGGCGGTTGGTCAAGTTGGCCCCCATCGTCTAGTGGTTTAGGACATCTCTCTTTCAAGGAGGCAGCGGGGATTCGAATTCCCCTGGGGGTAGGGTACTACGAAAGGAAGTTGATCATGGATTACCAATAAGCCTATAAAATATAAAAAAATGAAAATGGATTCTTCCTGGGTCGATGCCCGAGCGGTTAATGGGGACGGACTGTAAATTCGTTGGCAATATGTCTACGCTGGTTCAAATCCAGCTCGGCCCAATAAACCGCATCAATCTACCATGAGATGGTATAAAACCCCTTGTCCTTTAGAAAGACCCCATACGAAGATAAAAAAGAATCAAAATTTCTGCTAGATCCCTTATTTCCCTGGGATTGTAGTTCAATCGGTTAGAGCACCGCCCTGTCAAGGCGGAAGCTGCGGGTTCGAGCCCCGCCAGTCCCGACGGATCCAATAAATCCAAAAATGCATTTTTCCCTTTCTATGAACCAGTAAAGAGTGTCGAGGGATATACTTTCATTCCCAAAGCAAAAAGAAGTCTTGATTTCTTTTTGCTTTCCTATTTTTCCATTTCGCTTTTATTGGTTTGGAACTATGTAATTAATTGAAGTGGAAAGGCAATCTGATGATCCTTCATCAGAAGATTGTCCAAGGAAGACGCAAGGTGGGTTATAGAAAAAACAAGGAAACGGATGATAAATAAAATTTTTGAGTAATTGAGTCAGGAATCAAAATTGGAATTCGGTATGGATAAAAGAACTTCCTATGTTATACTATTCAAGTCTTGACAACGGGTTGATTTGATAGATCAGATATTGTTATTCATGATAGTGATCCGGTTCAAGATCATCAAGAGGTAATTCATTCATTGAATTTACAGACGATAGACAAAAGATTTATCATCTCTAGGGGATTAAATCCCGAGTTATTGCGAAGTAAAAAACCGATGAGATTATGGAAGTCAATATTCTTGCATTTATTGCTACTGCACTATTCATTCTAGTTCCTACCGCTTTTCTACTTATCATTTACGTAAAAACAGTCAGTCAAAATGATTAATTCAATTGAATTTGAAAATTCATTTGAATAAAACTTTCCTTCCAAGTTCTTATCAAAAATGGACAAAGTCAAATGAAAGGGATTCCAATTTCACGTCTTAACTTAAATGAAATGAGCGCACTATAATTATAGTCGGCAATTTTATAAGAGATAGATAGTATAAAAATTCATTTTTATACTATCTATCTCTTAGTCTATAAAGTTGTAATCTAGAATAAAGATAAAGGTTTAAGTTTCTATATATCAATCTACAATATTCTCTTCATATATGTGTATATTAATTCCATATCTATATATTCCATATATTGTATGGAATTGACATAAGACCCAATTTCCTACATCTATTTGTTATTTGTTCCGATCAATCTGAAATAATTCTTATCTGTAGGATTCTAATTCCTTTCCTTTTACTAATAAGGAAGGGGAAAACTCGCCTATTTTTAACGTCAGAACCGTGATATGAAATAAGTCGATAAAGCATAAACCGCCGATACGGTTTGATTCCTGAACTCAATTAGTAGTACTTCTAAAGTCCACTTCTTCCCCACACTACGAGTGAAAGGGAAAATGTAAAGACTACCATTAAAGCAGCCCAAGCGAGACTTACTATATCCATGTGCATTATGTCCCCTATCTCTATAAATACGAAGGAATTTTTTCATTATTCCTCACTAATAATAGTGGAATTAATGTCGCAGAGTCAAAAAGGGGTTCTACCAAACACTATTGAGAAACCAATCCAATAAATCGATTATGATTTCGATTTTTTTGGTGATTCAGGCGACACCCGGATTTGAACTGGGGAAAAAGGATTTGCAGTCCCCCGCCTTACCACTCGGCCATGCCGCCAAAATGATACAAAATAGAATAGATGCAATTTTTCCCGGATTACTGAATTTTTATTGTACTTGCATTTTGACTTCTGTTTTCCTTAATCCTTTATTTCCTAAAATAAAAGAAAGACCCCTTTTGATTGGATTTGATCTATCCCTTATGATTGATTGTATAGTATCTGAAAATACACAATGCTAAAAACATTCTCTCGTTTTTCTATTGAGAAATCAAATGGGTATTTTTCAGACGAGAAATTAGAACCATTGACTATTGACCCCTTACTTCGAATTCATGAACGATTCTGGAATTTGAATTTCAAATTGTGTTTTCCTAATGACAAAATACAAATTGAGACAGAACGAATCAGTATTGATTTTTTAATCAAAAAATATTTCTCAATTTCAATTATAACAAAACATATGAGTTTATGTAAACCCCAGAACATAAATTGTTACACAGATATCTATTATTTAGATATATTGTCAATAAGGAATTATCATAAAATTATCCTACTTCATTTCATGCATTGAATGGGAATTTTCTTTTGATAGAGCACGCCCGGGGCTGTCGCTATCCCGAATAGAACCGGCAATAAAAGAGAAG